TTTTGATATTGAAAATCAAAATTTTGAGATTGACAATGATCAATCTTTTTTGAGTGACCCAGAATTTTTTTTTTATGGTTATCGTAATTCTAGTTCTATGAATAATAGATCTAAAAGTAACGACGATCTCCACTATGATTCGGATACTCAATATAGTTGGAATAATCATATTAATAGTTGCATTGACTCTTATCTTCGTTCTCACATCTCTATTGATAGTTACATTTTAAGGGATAGTCCCAATTCAAATGAAAGTTACATTTATAATTACATTTGTGGTGAAAGTGTAAAGATTAGTGAAAGCAAAAATTCCAATATAAGAACTAGTATGAATCGTAGTGATTTAACTAGAAAAGAAAGTTATCAGGATCTCGATATAACTCAAAACTACAGTCATTTGTGGATTCAATGCGAAAATTGTTATGGATTAATTTATAAGAAATTTTTGAAGTCAAAAATGAATGTTTGTGAACAATGTGGATATTATTTGAAAATGAGTAGTTCAGATAGAATCGAACTTTTGATTGATACAGGTACTTGGAATCCTATGGATGAAGACATGGTCTCTCGGGATCCCATTGAATTTCATTCGGAGGAGGAACCCTATAAGGATCGTATTGATTCTTATCAAAAAAAGACAGGATTAACTGACGCTGTTCAAACAGGTACAGGTCAACTAAATGGTATTCCAGTAGCACTTGGGGTTATGGATTTTATGTTTATGGGGGGTAGTATGGGATCGGTAGTAGGCGAGAAAATCACTCGTTTGATCGAGTATGCTACCACTCAATTTTTACCTCTTATTTTAGTGTGTTCTTCTGGAGGAGCACGAATGCAAGAAGGAAGTTTGAGTTTGATGCAAATGGCTAAAATTTCTTCGGTTTTATATGATTATCAATCAAATAAAAAGTTGTTCTATATATCAATTCTTACATCTCCTACTACTGGTGGGGTGACAGCTAGTTTTGGTATGTTGGGGGATATCATTATTGCCGAACCCAATGCCTATATTGCATTTGCGGGTAAAAGAGTAATTGAACAAACATTGAAAAAAACAGTGCCTGAAGGTTCACAAGCGGCTGAACATTTATTCGATAAGGGCTTATTGGATTCAATTGTACCACGTAATCCTTTAAAAGGTGTTCTGAGTGAGTTATTTCAGTTCCATACTTTTTTTCCGTTGAACGAAAATGAAATCAAATAGAACAAAATAGTTATTTATTTTATCAGAAGCAAAAGCAACCCTTGAAAAAGGAATTTTTCTTTGGTTGGTGACAGAGGAGGGAAATAAAACAAATTTTCTTTTCTTCTCTTGCTTGCATATGGATAGAGTCCTACATCTTTTTACATCTATGGATAACTCAATTTTTCTTTTTACTAAAAACCCGAATCCGATTCTAATAAATCTTTCGGAAATTTGTAATGGAATAACGATTTTCTTTATTAATTCAAAAAATTATAAGACAAAAAAGAAGAGTAGAAGACGAATACTAGAATACTAAATAAAAAAAGTGGATTATCATACATATATTTCAGTTAGAAAGATGAATTAAGTACATTTATTTAGTTTGATTTTCCATTTTTTGTACCTATTATATTGTATTCTATATTAGTATATCTATCTATTCATTTAAAGATACTTAGTATATATATACTATATAATATATATATATAAATACAAATTATTATAAGATATCTTTAGAATTAAGAATATAACAATAACAGGTACAAATATGAAATTGAGGTACCCATTTTATGACAACTTTCAATAACTTACCCTCTATTTTTGTGCCTTTAGTAGGCCTAGTATTTCCGGCAATTGCAATGGCGTCTTTATCTCTTCATGTTCAAAAAAATAAGATTTTTTAGATCATCTAACTAATTCTATGAATTACTCCTAAAGGTGCTCAGTTTACAGCAAAATACTACTAGTTGATGAGAGTTACTTCGGAAACAAAAAATGGAAAGTCAAATTTGGGTTATTTTATCAATTCCAAAAAACAACACAACTGGATCTAATATGTATGAGTTGGCGATCAAAATCTATATGGATAGAATTTATAGCGGGTTCTCGCAAAACAAGTAATTTCTGCTGGGCTATTATTCTTTTTTTAGGTTCATTAGGATTCTTATTGGTTGGAACTTCCAGTTATCTTGGTAGGAATTTGATATCTTTATTTCTGTCTCAGCAAATCAGTTTTTTTCCACAAGGGATTGTGATGTCTTTCTATGGGATTGCGGGTCTTTTTTTTAGTTCCTATTTGTGGTCCACTATTTTGTGGAATGTGGGTAGTGGTTATGATCAATTCGATAGAAAAGAGGGAATAGTGTGTATTTTTCGTTGGGGATTTCCTGGACAAAGTCGTCGCATCATTTTACGATTCCTTATGAAAGATATTCAGTCCATCAGAATAGAAGTTAAAGGGGGTATTTATGCTCGCCGTGTCCTTTATCTGGAAATTCGCGGCCAGGGAGCTATTCCCTTAACTCGTACTGATGAGAATTTGACTACACGAGAAATTGAGCAAAAAGCTGCCGAACTGGCTTACTTCTTGCGTGTACCAATTGAAGTATTTTGAAATTAACTGAAGACTAAATGCTTTCGCAGCAGGAAAAAAAATTCAATAATTTTTTTTTTCTATAATCTATAACATAACCCTAACTGAAGTTTCTTCAGAATGCCCAGTTGAGCCAAAGCAACCATATAGGGAATAGTTTAGGGAATAGTTCGAATAAGAACAAAAAATGAAATTCTTTTTATCAAGATAAAAAGAATTTCATGTTTTGTGTATCGTATTTCGCTTAATTCAATTCATTAACAAAACAAGTCAAAATCAAAATCAAAGATTCATCTCATATATTAAAGCATTTTGCAATTCGGAATAAAGAATTTATCTTTGATTTTTTCAATATTTTTAATTAATACCTTAAACATTAGATACGGGTCGATCCTATCTCTCTATACTTTATACTTTTTTTGATTTTGCCAATTGACCATTCATCCTTTCTTTTGTGCTCCTTAATTTAATCATCACACAAATGGATCTTTTCCTGAATTTTGATTTATAAAATAAAGAAAACTTTTTTCGTTTTTTCATTAATTTTTTATCATCATAATCTAATAATAATATTTTTCATAAATTTCTCTCAATTTGACCTGTATTATAGTATAGGTAATAGTTAAAAAATGGGATTTTTTTTGACATATTTGATACAAAAGTAGTTTTTTTGTCTCGAAATATTAATATTATTTCTTTCTGTCTATTTCTTTATGTATTCTTTATAGATTCAAAGTAAAGACTAAGCTAAGTATTGAATCACAAAAACAAAAGAGAATAGATTCATAGCCATGATAGAAATATTAGATCGAATGGAGTCAACAAATGAGGTAGCTTCATTAACAATTCACAAATGAAAAATGGCAAAAACCAAAGCATTGATTACTCTTTTATATCTTGCATCTATAGTTTTTTTGCCCTGGTGGATCTCTCTTTCATGTAATAAAAGTCTGAAAACTTGGATTACTAATTGGTGCAATACTAGACAATCCGAAACTTTTTTGAATAATATTCAAGAAAAAAGTGTTCTAGAAAAATTCATACGATTAGAGGAACTCTTCTTGTTGGATGAAATGATAAAAGAATACCCAGAAACCACTTTACAAAAACTTCATATAGGAATCCACAAAGAAACGATTCAATTCATCAAGATACACAATGAGTATCGTATCCATACTATTTTGCACTTCTCGACAAATATAATCTCTTTTATTATTCTAAGTGGTTATTCTTTTTTGGGTAAGGAGAAACTTTTTATTCTGAATTCTTGGGTTAAAGAATTTATATATAATTTAAGTGACACAATCAAAGCTTTTTGTATTCTTTTATTAACTGATTTATGTATCGGCTTCCATTCGCCTGACGGTTGGGAATTAATGATTAGTTATATTTACAAAGATTTTGGATTTGCTCATAACAATCAAATTATATCTGGTCTTGTTTCCACTTTTCCAGTCATTCTTGATACAATTTTTAAATATTGGATCTTCCGTTATTTAAATCGTGTATCTCCCTCACTTGTAGTGATTTATCATTCAATAAATGACTGAAAAAGTATTCACTGATCCAATTATAATCTTTCTTACCTTATATATAAACAAACTATTCAAAGTCGTATTTACTTTACTCTTTTTCGACATGGGGGGATTCTTCTATTTCAGCAAAATTTTTTCAGGAAATGTAACTAGCAAAATTGTGGATAGGGAACTAGAATAGCGACCTATCCAAGTTTATTGTAGAAATTTTTGGGATCAATGATTGGACCATGCAAACTAGAAATACTTTTTCGTGGCTAAGGGAAGAGATTACTCGCTCCATATCTGTCTCACTCATGATATGTATAATAACTTGGGCATCCATTTCTAATGCCTATCCCATTTTTGCTCAGCAGGGTTATGAAAATCCACGAGAAGCAACTGGGCGTATTGTATGTGCTAATTGCCATTTAGCTAATAAACCCGTGGATATTGAGGTTCCACAAGCGGTACTTCCTGATACTGTATTTGAAGCAGTTGTTAAAATTCCTTATGATATGCAACTGAAACAGGTTCTGGCTAATGGTAAAAAGGGAGCTTTGAATGTGGGAGCTGTTCTTATTTTGCCGGAAGGGTTTGAATTAGCCCCCCCCGATCGTATTTCACCCGAGATGAAAAAAAAAATGGGCAATCTGTTTTTTCAGAGTTATCGCCCCGATAAAAAAAATATTCTTGTAATAGGTCCTGTTCCTGGTCAGAAATATAGTGAAATAACCTTTCCAATTCTTTCCCCGGACCCAGCTACTAATAAGGATGTTCACTTCTTAAAATATCCCATATATGTAGGCGGGAACAGGGGAAGGGGTCAGATTTATCCCGACGGTAGAAAAAGTAACAATACGGTTTATAATGCTACGGCAGCAGGTATAGTAAGCAAAATTTTACGAAAAGAAAAGGGTGGGTACGA